TTCTCAGAGTTTAAGCGCATTTCTCAGAGTAATTTTGATTCCAACTCCACCCTCCCGGAGTTCATTCTCCGGGGAACCCCATTTAAATTATTTCGGTGTATTCTTTCCAATCCACTTTTTCTCTGATTTCGTTGGAAATCATATAAAGACAATTCCTATTTGATATAGATATTTGTGCCAGTATTTTACGATTAAGAAGCAACTGCCTCTTATATAAATCATGTATTAATTTACTATAACTATAGGATACTCCCTTTTCTCGAATTACTGCGTTTATCCGGGTGATCCACAAACGACGAAAATTTCTCTTTTGCTTATCCCTATCCCGACGAGCTGAAACCAAAGCTCTTATTTTCTGTTGAGTAATCGTTCGAGTAAGTCTTGAATGAGACCCTCGAAAACTTGATGCAAATAAACGAATTTTTGTTCTACGTTTTCGGGCTATATATCCGCGTTTAACTCTAGTCATTGAATAAATAAAATTTTGACAAATAACTAAATTGATTTTTTTCTTTCAGTTATTATTTTTCCCGTCTTGGCCTATTAATAACTAATAACCAAACGGATTTTTCCAATGTATAAAATCAAAATTCCAATGGCTTTGGCTACTATAACCTTCCCGACCACGATTTTTTGGTATTTTACTGCGAAATATGAAAGAAATAGGAAAATTTCTTTTGCTAGGTGTCAAAAATCTAGTCAAAAAAAAAGAAATAGAAATTAAATCAATAAATAAATAGTGGGTTTCCTCGTTTCTATGGTTACTTCTTAAACGGCGAGGTCTTCTCTATACACCGGAGCCTTTGGCTTCATTTAATATTTCATCAATGTTATTGGTAACTTGTATAGTTCACACCACACTCTTTGGCTCTACCCATGAATTATCCAGTAATAGGTCTTTCACAAAGAGACCCACCTATACAGTAACGGTATTTAATTATGAAAGTTTGCTGGGTAGCTGACCCTCGTACTCCGTTCTTGACCGGGCGATAACTTCATTTTTCTGTTTTTTTTTTTGAATTTCAATAAGATTTTTCCGCTTAATGGATAACCATTTGCTACCAATGGAGAATTGTTTCTCATCTTAAATTCAGGTGATTGGATTTGCACCAATGGAAACCATAAACTTTCTACACAATAGAAGGATAGATTTGCTTATTTTTAGATAGTGAATGGAGTCCCTTCTTCCATTCTATCCTATTCACTGGTACTGATCATTCATACTGGAAGCGGTTTTCTTGGCTTTTTTGTGTCAGCTCATGATCTAAACGAGTCGCACATACACCCTAGTACATGTTCCTCGACGCTGAGGGCACCCCCGAAGAGCGGGGGATTTCGTGACATTTCGAATGGGCTGTCTTGTATTTCTAATAAGTTGTTTAATAGTTGGCATGTTGAGTCATATACATAATGGGCTGGTTTAGATTGATCCTAACCGGATTTTTTTTATTTAATATTTATATAGTCAACTCATAGATAAAATATCAAATCACTGATTTGCACAAAATCCATTTTTTCATTCAACTGCTACAAGATCAACAATTCCATAAGCTCGGGCTTCTGTTGCTGACATAAAAACATCTCTTTCCATGTCTTCAGATACAACCCATAAAGGTTTGCCCGTCCTTTGTACATAAACCTTTGTGAGGGTTTCGCGTAGTTTCAGCAGTTCTTCCGCTTCCAGGATAAATTCTCCCGTTTGTGCTTCATAAAAAGAACTAGCAGGTTGATGGATCATTACCCTGATAATAGTTCTATACTGGTGTGATGAAAGAAACAGAAAAGAAAGATAAAGAAAAATAGGAAAAAGGATAGAATTGAACAACCGTACGGGCATTATCTTTTATGCATTGCATACGGCTCTATAATGAAATTAACCCCCACTTTCCCGTTCAAGAAAGATAAAAATAGAATCTATCAACCCCAGATGGGTAAACGATCAAAATGCCACCCTTCTTTTTTTTTTCGGAGAAGTTCAAAAATACTATGATGGCTCCGCTGCTTTCTATTTTAAAATGGATTCTTTTTTTTGTCTTTGATTCAGCAATCCCAAAGTTTCTTTTTGAGCTAACCAAAAAAGAAAATTTGGTTTTTTTCGCACTCTTTTTTTATAACTTAAATATTGTTAAGAGCCCATCGGTGTGAAAACAAATAAGTTTGTGACGCTGAATTGGACTTCCGATAGATAAGAGAAAGTCGGAAATATCTTTTATCTCATACTACTCTCTCGATACATAATCAAATCTTTTGAAAAAAAAAAATAAAAAAAAAATTCATATCGAATTCGAAGTGCCATGCTATTATTACTTAATATTCATATGGCGAAGGCATAGTTTTCTTTTTTCTCTCAAATAAAAAAACTTCATTGGCGCCAAGCGTGAGGGAATGCTAGACGTTTGGTAATTTCTCCTCCAACAAGAATAAAAGATCCCATTGACGCGGCCAATCCCATGCATATTGTATGGACTTCTGGTCGTACAAATTGCATAGTATCATAAATGGCTACTCCGGGTATTACCCATCCGCCAGGGGAGTTTATAAACAAATAAAGATCTTTGGTCTCATCCTCGATACTGAGATATACCATAAGACCAATAAGTTGATTCGAGATCTCGCTATCAACCTCTTGGCCTAAAAAAAGTAATCTTTCTCGATAAAGTCGGTTGAGTAGGGTAAAATTGTATCCCTTAGGAACCGTACATGCACCTTTTGATGCATACGGTTCAAAAAAAATAGCGAAGAAAAGAATCAATGTATAGATTCCAGCCCTCTTTCTTTTATTTTTCGAGTTTTTCTACTTACTTTTTCTTCAATTTTTCAAAAAAGATGCATTTTGATTTCTTCTTTGATAATATAAAAAAAGGGGTAAATAAACTTATCGAATTTACTTCTCATTTACTTCTCATTGATGTATTCTTTCATCGAAATTCAATCCAAATCGCGATGATATTTTCTTGTTCCTGAATGGGCCTCTTTCATCTTTTTAGGTTTATGCTCTACTCCGGGTAAAGATCCGCCCGATTTTGATTTGCACATATAGGACAAATCTTCCCATCACCATTTCTTGTTGTTATGACTTTACAAATAATCATTTATGATACACGTAGTAATCATAAATATATTACCAATTGGGTTTTTCTAAACGGAGTCTGGATACCTCATTTTTTTCGTCCAGCCAAAGCCAACCATAAATTATTCTAATTGATATAATTCTATGAATTCCCCCAAATAATGCATTTAATTGCAGTTCACGCTCCAATTTTTCGATGATTCAATTTATCTTTCTTGGGCGAAACAGAGGATATCTCGGTCGGGGGAGAGAACGGGGAAATTCCATATGACCCAATATATCTGACAAGTCGCACTATACGTCAACCCAAGATGCATCTTCCTCTCCAGGACTTCGGAAGGGTACTTTTGGAACACCAATAGGCATGGATTGAAAGAAAAAAGGAATTAAATACTCTATTTCACTTTGATGTGGAAACGTAACAATATGGTTTTATTGTCTTTATAATATTGACTTTATCATATTTATTATATCCCTAGATTAGAAAAATTTAGAAAGAAATACAAAATAAATAAAGGAAAATTTTTACGAATAGATCCTTCTAATGATAAATGAAGGATGGACACATTTACTCATAGAAAATGGTATCAATCCACCATTGCATATTGGTACTTATCGAGTATAGAATAAATCTGCTTCTCTTTGTTCTTACGAACCGAATTCTTCCATTATTACGAATAGAATATAGAATCCTAACCCTTGTTAGGAAGTAATCTACTGAACAGGGGAAGTCTATAGGATAGTCATAGTATAACCTTTCCAATGCAATAAAGTTACGTAGTGTCTATTTTTCTTCGATAAAGGGGTATTTTCCATGGGTTTGCCTTGGTATCGTGTTCATACCGTTGTATTGAATGATCCCGGCCGGTTGCTTTCCGTTCATATAATGCATACAGCTCTGGTTGCTGGTTGGGCGGGCTCGATGGCTTTGTATGAATTAGCAGTTTTTGATCCTTCTGACCCTATTCTTGATCCGATGTGGAGACAGGGTATGTTCGTTATACCCTTCATGACTCGTTTAGGAATAACCAATTCGTGGGGGGGTTGGAGTATCACAGGAGGAACTGTAACGAATCCGGGGATTTGGAGTTACGAAGGTGTAGCTGGGGCACATATTGTGTTTTCTGGCTTATGCTTTTTGGCAGCTATCTGGCATTGGGTTTATTGGGATCTAGAAATATTTTCTGATGAACGTACAGGAAAACCCTCTTTGGATTTGCCCAAGATCTTTGGAATTCATTTATTTCTCTCCGGGGTGGCTTGCTTTGGTTTTGGTGCATTTCATGTAACAGGTCTGTACGGCCCTGGAATATGGGTGTCCGATCCTTATGGACTGACGGGAAGAGTACAGCCTGTAAATCCGTCGTGGGGCGTGGAAGGTTTTGATCCTTTTGTTCCGGGAGGAATAGCTTCTCATCATATTGCAGCAGGTACACTGGGCATATTAGCGGGTCTATTCCATCTTAGCGTTCGACCGCCACAACGTCTATACAAAGGGTTACGTATGGGAAATATTGAAACTGTACTCTCCAGTAGTATCGCGGCTGTCTTTTTTGCAGCTTTTGTTGTTGCTGGAACTATGTGGTATGGTTCAGCAACTACTCCCATCGAATTGTTTGGTCCCACTCGTTATCAATGGGATCAGGGTTATTTCCAGCAAGAGATATATCGAAGAGTTAGCGCCGGGCTAGCCGAAAATCAAAGTTTATCAGAAGTCTGGTCTAAAATTCCTGAAAAATTAGCTTTTTATGATTATATCGGCAATAATCCGGCAAAAGGAGGATTATTTAGGGCAGGCTCAATGGATAACGGAGATGGAATAGCGGTAGGATGGTTAGGACATCCTATCTTTAGAGATAAAGAAGGGCGTGAGCTTTTTGTACGTCGTATGCCCACTTTTTTTGAAACATTTCCAGTCGTTTTGGTAGAC